GTTATCATAGCCCTTATTAAGCGCAGCACTGAAAAATGCTAAATTACCCCAACTTTATAACACAAGGTCTTGGTCTTAAACCTCTTATTATCTAAACTCTCTATTTATACATGCAAGCCTCAACACAACAGTGAAATAGCCCACTACAACCATCTAAAGGAGCCGGTATCAGGCAAATGCCCACAACACCAAGCAACCTAAGCCACACCCTCACGGGCAAGCAGCAGTAATTAATATTAGGCCATAAGCGCAAGCTTGACCTAATAATAGAGTAACTACTAGGGCCGGCCAATCTCGTGCCAGCGACCGCGGTTATACGACAGACCCAAGATAATACTACCGGCGTAAAGCACGACTAAAACATGAGTCCAACCATTAAGGTTAAAATTAGGCTGAGCTGTAAAAAGCTATAAGCCACACTAACCATCTAGGCCTTAATACCTAAACAACTTTAACTCGTGAAAGTCAGGACACAAACTAAGATTAGATACCTTACTATGCCTGACCTTAACAAGACAATTAAATTACTAATTGTTCGCCAAACTACTATGAGTGAAAACTTAAAATTTAAAAGACTTGACGGTACTTCATAACATCCTAGAGGAGCCTGTTCTATAATCGACCGATTATACCCACGATCCTAACCCAACCCACTCTGGCCCAACAGTCTATATACCGCCGTCGCCAGCTTACCTTATGAAAGAAACAAAGTAAGCCCAAGAACACCCCATTAGCACGACAGGTCGAGGTGTAACTAATGAGGGGGAACAAGATGGGCTACATTTTCTTAACCAGAAAAAACGAACAGACTATGAAACTAGAAACTGAAGGTGGATTTAGCAGTAAGATAGGAATATACTACCTAACTGAAACCAACGCAATGAAGTGCGTACACACCGCCCGTCATCCCTGCAAAATATACAACACCATACATAAATAAACATCCTTAAACCAAGCAGGGCAAGTCGTAACATGGTAAGCGTACTGGAAAGTGTGCTTAGAAACAAAAAGTAGCTTACATTAAAGCACTCGACCTACAATCGAACGACATTACACAATAATCTTTTTGAGCTAAGATATAATAACAATATACAAATATACATATATTATAACCTAAACAAATCATTTGATTAACCAAGTAGAGGCGATCGAACAGTTATATAACACAACAAGTACCGTAAGGGAACCATCAAGCAATAAACAGCAAAGATTAACACTTGTACCTTTTGCATCATGGTTTAGCAAGTCAACTCAAGGCAAGAAGAATCACAGTCTACCCCCCCGAAACCAGATGAGCTACCCCTAAACAGCCTATTGGGCAAATCCTTCTCTGTAGCAAAAGAGTGGAAAGATTTAGGGGTAGAGGCGAAACACCTATCGAATCTGGAGATAGCTGGCTACCTAGAAAGGAATCTAAGTTCCACTTTAGCCCTAAACATAAATCAACATAATCTAAAGATATTCAACAGGGGTACAGCCCTATTGAAACAGGACACAACCTGTGTTTGAGAGAACCTATATTAAATCATAACCAGTAGGCCTTTAAGCAGCCAACCAACAAAATATCGTTAAAGAATTACTAAAAAAATACCAAACCCCATCAAAAACTCCAAATAAACTAAAGGTAACCCTACCTAATAGTAGGAAATTTTATGCTAAAACTAATAATAAGACACTCTCTCTACAACGCACCTATCCGTTAGAAACAGAAAACCTACTAACTATTAACAGACCTAACCCGGACAACAACAAACCCATGCACACCAACCACTCTAACTGTGACCCCAACACAGGTGCGTTAAAAAGAAAGATAAAATACTAAAAAAGGAACTCGGCAATCTAAACCCCAACTGTTTAACAAAAACATAACCTTTAGCTAAACCAGTATTAAAGGCAACGCCTGCCCAGTGAATAATTAAACGGCCGCGGTACCCTAACCGTGCAAAGGTAGCGTAATCATTTGTCTATTAATTGTAGACCCGTATGAAAGGCATAATGAGGGTTTAACTGTCTCTTTTAGTAAATCAATTAAACTGATCTCCTAGTCCAAAAGCTAGGATACCAACATAAGACCAGAAGACCCTGTGAAACTTTAACTAAAATATTAAAGCCTATAATAACTACTTTAGGTTGGGGCGACCTTGGAAAATAAAAGAACTTCCACACACATATTATATAATAATATATAACCGGCCAACAAGCCTACAACGACCCAGCACAGCTGACAATTGAACCAAGCTACTCCAGGGATAACAGCGCTATCTTCTTCAAGAGCCCATATCAAAAAGAAGGTTTACGACCTCGATGTTGGATCAGGACATCCTGATGGTGCAACCGCTATTAAGGGTTCGTTTGTTCAACGATTAACAGTCCTACGTGATCTGAGTTCAGACCGGAGTAATCCAGGTCGGTTTCTATCTATGAATTAGCCCCACCCAGTACGAAAGGACCGGTGCAGCAGAGCCAATACTAAAAGCACGCTCTTACAATAGCCAATTACTAAAACACTAACCAAGACAAGGTTAATTAAGGACATTTACTCCTTAATTCATCACAACAACCCTACTAAACATCACTAACTCACTACTATACATCCTACCAATCCTAATTGCCGTCGCATTTTTAACCCTTTTAGAACGAAAGCTACTAGGATGTATGCAACTACGAAAAGGTCCTAATATAGTAGGACCTTTAGGTCTTCTCCAGCCAATCGCCGATGGGCTTAAACTAATCACCAAAGAACCAACAAAACCCACCATATCCTCCCCAATACTCTTTACCTTATCCCCAATTCTTGCCCTCTCCTTATCTATTATCTGTTGAGCACCTATCCCCATACCAAACCCCCTTGTCAACATAAACCTAGGCTTTCTATTTATCATGGCTGTCTCAAGTATATTTACACACACTATTTTATGATCCGGATGATCATCAAATTCAAAATACCCTCTTATGGGGGCAATACGTGCCATTGCACAAATTATCTCATACGAAGTCACATTAGGCCTAATCATTATTTCTATGGCCACACTCTCTGGGGGTTATTCCTTAATGACCTTTACCGAAACACAAGAACATCTATGACTTCTCATCCCATCCTGACCATTAGCCATAATATGATTCACCTCAACACTAGCCGAAACCAACCGTTCACCATTCGATCTTACTGAAGGAGAGTCTGAATTAGTTTCTGGGTTTAACGTAGAATTCTCTGCCGGCCCATTCGCGCTCCTATTTTTAGCAGAATACACCAATATTCTCTTAATAAACACACTCTCAACCACAATATTTATAAACCCGGGAACAACAAACCCACAACTATTTACAACCAATATTATATTAAAAACAACATTACTAACAACCCTTTTTCTATGAATTCGGGCCTCATACCCGCGATTCCGATACGACCAACTAATACACCTCCTATGAAAACAGTACCTTCCACTAGCACTATCCATATGCCTGCTTAACTCATCCACTTCAATCACCATAATAGGAACCCCCCCACAATGGAAGTGTGCCCGAGTAGGGACTACATTGATAGAGTAGACACGGAGACCGAAAACTCCCACTTCCCTGGAATATTAGACTATTCTGGACCCCCCCTCCCCCCTGGGTTTTTTAATCCGGATTTCCCGCTATAATGTACTATCTACATTTATAGTATTCATTTCACTATGTATAATCATACATTAATGGTCTGCCCCACGCCTATCAAACGAGAGCCTTATAATAATTATTTGTATACAAAAGTAGTATGATACATGCAATTTTTGGCCGCATTTCTCAAACGTTCCATGCTTTAATGGATATCTATTGTTGATACTCATGACTATCCCGTTCCTAATGGTGTCCCTTAGCCTAGCTCAGCCCGTGAAACCCTCTATCCTTCCACTACAGGCATACAGTCCTGCTTTTCACGGCCATATATTGTAACCCCTCCCACAGTGCTCTTTAAGAGGCCACTGGTTACACTCTCACGTCCATCTCAACGGCCCGGAACCATCCCTCCCTACTAGCTTTTTCCAAGGCCTTTGGTCGCACCCGTTATATTGGTACATATCACCTCATGTTCTTATCAGCTATGCTCGTTCCACCCCTGGTAGTCTTTTTTCTCTCTACCTTTCACCTGACACCCATATATGCCCGTTACCGTTACCCCTACCGGGGTAGACCATCTAGTCCGGGTGGCGCTTGATTCTTGGTCTAGCATATTCCCTATATGATTATATTCTTTCCATGGTTTTTAGACATACCGTTCTCTCTGACCACTTTTCTTCAATATTTTTTTATTACAAAACTGCCGGAGTAAGTATTTTTTTTTAAACCCTATTTTTAAAAATCATACTTTCTTTTACGACAAAATTATAATAAAACCCCGCCCCAAAAAGCTATACTTTTTTTTTCATATTATCTTCACACACCATCACCCTATTTTTCACCCCGAGTTTTTACTATTATTAATAACAAAAATCATTAGAGATATTAAAATATCTCTCACACTAATATAGTCTTTTTATCTTTACTAAATAAGCATACGAGATTTATATATATAAATATATTTATTGTCACTTTTTTACTCTTCCCCTGAGAAGTAACACAAATACATTTTATTCCCAGTTTTTATTACTACACATTCTAAAAACTATTGAGAATATTAAAATCACTCTCACATTATTATGGTGATTTTATCTTTATTAATAAAATAGTACGAGATTAATATATAAAATATTTTAACCTCACTCAATTTTATTTTCACCCTTCTACAAGATAGCAAAATAAATAGAATTTATCTGCATTGTAGCTTTAATTCCCAGTTTTTATTATTAAGTTTTCTAAAAACTATTAGGAATATTAAAATTACTCTCGCGCTATTATAGCGATTTTTATCTTTACTAATAAAATAATACGAGATAATATATAAAATATTTTAACCTCACTCAATTTTATTTTCACCCCTTCTATAAGATAGCAAAATAAATAGAATTTATCTGCATTATAATTTTAATTCCCAGTTTTTATTATTATTTATTCTAAAAACTATTGAGAATATTAAAATCACTCTCACACTATTATGATGATTTTATCTTTATTAATAAAATAGTACGAGATTAATATATAAAATATTTTAACCTCACTCAATTTTATTTTCACCCCTTCTACAAGATAGCAAAATAAATAGAATTTATCTGCATTATAATTTTAATTCCCAGTTTTTATTATTATTTATTCTAAAAACTATTAAGAATATTAAAACTACTCTCACATTATTATGGTGATTTTATCTTTATTAATAAAATAGTACGAGATTAATATATAAAATATTTTAACCTCACTCAATTTTATTTTCACCCCTTCTATAAGATAGCAAAATAAATAGAATTTATCTGCATTATAATTTTAATTCCCAGTTTTTATTATTATTTATTCTAAAAACTATTAAGAATATTAAAACTACTCTCACATTATTATGGTGATTTTATCTTTATTAATAAAATAGTACGAGATTAATATATAAAATATTTTATCCTCACTCAATTTTATTTTCACCCCTTCTATAAGATAGCAAAATAAATAGAATTTATCTGCATTATAATTTTAATTCCCAGTTTTTATTATTATTTATTCTAAAAACTATTAAGAATATTAAAACTACTCTCACATTATTATGGTGATTTTATCTTTATTAATAAAATAGTACGAGATTAATATATAAAATATTTTAACCTCACTCAATTTTATTTTCACCCCTTCTACAAGATAGCAAAATAAATAGAATTTATCTGCATTATAATTTTAATTCCCAGTTTTTATTATTATTTATTCTAAAAACTATTAAGAATATTAAAACTACTCTCACATTATTATGGTGATTTTATCTTTATTAATAAAATAGTACGAGATTAATATATAAAATATTTTAACCTCACTCAATTTTATTTTCACCCCTTCTATAAGATAGCAAAATAAATAGAATTTATCTGCATTATAATTTTAATTCCCAGTTTTTATTATTATTTATTCTAAAAACTTAAGAATATTAAAACTACTCTCACATTATTATGGTGTTTTTATCTTTATTAATAAAATAGTACGAGATTAATATATAAAATATTTTAACCTCACTCAATTTTATTTTCACCCCTTCTACAAGATAGCAAAATAAATAGAATTTATCTGCATTGTAGCTTTAATTCCCAGTTTTTATTATTATTTATTCTAAAAACTATTAGGAATATTAAAATTACTCTCGCGCTATTATAGCGATTTTTATCTTTACTAATAAAATAATACGAGATAATATATAAAATATTTTAACCTCACTCAATTTTATTTTCACCCCTTCTATAAGATAGCAAAATAAATAGAATTTATCTGCATTATAATTTTAATTCCCAGTTTTTATTATTATTTATTCTAAAAACTATTGAGAATATAAAAATTACTCTCACACTATTATGGCGATTTTATCTTTATTAATAAAATAATACGAGATTAATATATAAAATATTTTAACCTCACTCAATTTTATTTTCACCCCTTCTACAAGATAGCAAAATAAATAGAATTTATCTGCATTATAATTTTAATTCCCAGTTTTTATTATTATTTATTCTAAAAACTATTAAGAATATTAAAACTACTCTCACATTATTATGGTGATTTTATCTTTATTAATAAAATAGTACGAGATTAATATATAAAATATTTTAACCTCACTCAATTTTATTTTCACCCCTTCTATAAGATAGCAAAATAAATAGAATTTATCTGCATTATAATTTTAATTCCCAGTTTTTATTATTATTTATTCTAAAAACTATTGAGAATATTAAAATTACTCTCACACTATTATAGCGATTTTATCTTTATTAATAAAATAATACGAGATTAATATATAAAATATTTTAACCTCACTCAATTTTATTTTCACCCCTTCTACAAGATAGCAAAATAAATAGAATTTATCTGCATTATAATTTTAATTCCCAGTTTTTATTATTATTTATTCTAAAAACTATTAAGAATATTAAAATTACTCTCACACTATTATAGCGATTTTATCTTTATTAATAAAATAATACGAGATTAATATATAAAATATTTTAACCTCACTCAATTTTATTTTCACCCCTTCTACAAGATAGCAAAATAAATAGAATTTATCTGCATTATAATTTTAATTCCCAGTTTTTATTATTATTTATTCTAAAAACTATTAAGAATATTAAAACTACTCTCACATTATTATGGTGATTTTACCTTTATTAATATACAACATAAATGTTATCATAGCTTACAACCAAGCATAGCACTGAAAATGCTAAGACGGCCTTACCTGATAACAACCCACAGTGTAATAATGCTATTACAACCCATTATTAAATACAACACTAAAAATGACAAACCGCCCTACTTTATTGAACTAGGTCTCCTATTTACATGGCTACTCAAATATCTTATACATTCATCTCATGATCTAAGCAACCACCAAACCTCTAACAAAGCAATACGCGCCATCATATAGTATTTTATAAAGACCGCACGTAAACCTACTCTTTATAATTGCCCCATACCCCAACATTAACACATGAACACTTATAACCTCTCATCCTAAACACTAACCAAAATCAACCACTCACCACTCGATCTTGCTGAAAGAAGCCTAAACTATCTCCAAATTTTAACCACAGTACCCATAATCCCGCCATAATCCTAAAACAGAAGTGTGCCCGAGTAGGGACTACATTGATAGAGTAGACACGGAGACCGAAAACTCCCACTTCCCTGGAATATTAGACTATTCTGGACCCCCCTCCCCCTGGGTTTTTTAATCCGGATTTCCCGCTATAATGTACTATCTACATTTATAGTATTCATTTCACTATGTATAATCATACATTAATGGTCTGCCCCACGCCTATCAAACGAGAGCCTTATAATAATTATTTGTATACAAAAGTAGTATGATACATGCAATTTTTGGCCGCATTTCTCAAACGTTCCATGCTTTAATGGATATCTATTGTTGATACTCATGACTATCCCGTTCCTAATGGTGTCCCTTAGCCTAGCTCAGCCCGTGAAACCCTCTATCCTTCCACTACAGGCATACAGTCCTGCTTTTCACGGCCATATATTGTAACCCCTCCCACAGTGCTCTTTAAGAGGCCACTGGTTACACTCTCACGTCCATCTCAACGGCCCGGAACCATCCCTCCCTACTAGCTTTTTCCAAGGCCTTTGGTCGCACCCGTTATATTGGTACATATCACCTCATGTTCTTATCAGCTATGCTCGTTCCACCCCTGGTAGTCTTTTTTCTCTCTACCTTTCACCTGACACCCATATATGCCCGTTACCGTTACCCCTACCGGGGTAGACCATCTAGTCCGGGTGGCGCTTGATTCTTGGTCTAGCATATTCCCTATATGATTATATTCTTTCCATGGTTTTTAGACATACCGTTCTCTCTGACCACTTTTCTTCAATATTTTTTTATTACAAAACTGCCGGAGTAAGTATTTTTTTTTAAACCCTATTTTTAAAAATCATACTTTCTTTTACGACAAAATTATAATAAAACCCCGCCCCAAAAAGCTATACTTTTTTTTTCATATTATCTTCACACACCATCACCCTATTTTTCACCCCGAGTTTTTACTATTATTAATAACAAAAATCATTAGAGATATTAAAATATCTCTCACACTAATATAGTCTTTTTATCTTTACTAAATAAGCATACGAGATTTATATATATAAATATATTTATTGTCACTTTTTTACTCTTCCCCTGAGAAGTAACACAAATACATTTTATTCCCAGTTTTTATTACTACACATTCTAAAAACTATTGAGAATATTAAAATCACTCTCACATTATTATGGTGATTTTATCTTTATTAATAAAATAGTACGAGATTAATATATAAAATATTTTAACCTCACTCAATTTTATTTTCACCCTTCTACAAGATAGCAAAATAAATAGAATTTATCTGCATTGTAGCTTTAATTCCCAGTTTTTATTATTAAGTTTTCTAAAAACTATTAGGAATATTAAAATTACTCTCGCGCTATTATAGCGATTTTTATCTTTACTAATAAAATAATACGAGATAATATATAAAATATTTTAACCTCACTCAATTTTATTTTCACCCCTTCTATAAGATAGCAAAATAAATAGAATTTATCTGCATTATAATTTTAATTCCCAGTTTTTATTATTATTTATTCTAAAAACTATTGAGAATATTAAAATCACTCTCACACTATTATGATGATTTTATCTTTATTAATAAAATAGTACGAGATTAATATATAAAATATTTTAACCTCACTCAATTTTATTTTCACCCCTTCTACAAGATAGCAAAATAAATAGAATTTATCTGCATTATAATTTTAATTCCCAGTTTTTATTATTATTTATTCTAAAAACTATTAAGAATATTAAAACTACTCTCACATTATTATGGTGATTTTATCTTTATTAATAAAATAGTACGAGATTAATATATAAAATATTTTAACCTCACTCAATTTTATTTTCACCCCTTCTATAAGATAGCAAAATAAATAGAATTTATCTGCATTATAATTTTAATTCCCAGTTTTTATTATTATTTATTCTAAAAACTATTAAGAATATTAAAACTACTCTCACATTATTATGGTGATTTTATCTTTATTAATAAAATAGTACGAGATTAATATATAAAATATTTTATCCTCACTCAATTTTATTTTCACCCCTTCTATAAGATAGCAAAATAAATAGAATTTATCTGCATTATAATTTTAATTCCCAGTTTTTATTATTATTTATTCTAAAAACTATTAAGAATATTAAAACTACTCTCACATTATTATGGTGATTTTATCTTTATTAATAAAATAGTACGAGATTAATATATAAAATATTTTAACCTCACTCAATTTTATTTTCACCCCTTCTACAAGATAGCAAAATAAATAGAATTTATCTGCATTATAATTTTAATTCCCAGTTTTTATTATTATTTATTCTAAAAACTATTAAGAATATTAAAACTACTCTCACATTATTATGGTGATTTTATCTTTATTAATAAAATAGTACGAGATTAATATATAAAATATTTTAACCTCACTCAATTTTATTTTCACCCCTTCTATAAGATAGCAAAATAAATAGAATTTATCTGCATTATAATTTTAATTCCCAGTTTTTATTATTATTTATTCTAAAAACTTAAGAATATTAAAACTACTCTCACATTATTATGGTGTTTTTATCTTTATTAATAAAATAGTACGAGATTAATATATAAAATATTTTAACCTCACTCAATTTTATTTTCACCCCTTCTACAAGATAGCAAAATAAATAGAATTTATCTGCATTGTAGCTTTAATTCCCAGTTTTTATTATTATTTATTCTAAAAACTATTAGGAATATTAAAATTACTCTCGCGCTATTATAGCGATTTTTATCTTTACTAATAAAATAATACGAGATAATATATAAAATATTTTAACCTCACTCAATTTTATTTTCACCCCTTCTATAAGATAGCAAAATAAATAGAATTTATCTGCATTATAATTTTAATTCCCAGTTTTTATTATTATTTATTCTAAAAACTATTGAGAATATAAAAATTACTCTCACACTATTATGGCGATTTTATCTTTATTAATAAAATAATACGAGATTAATATATAAAATATTTTAACCTCACTCAATTTTATTTTCACCCCTTCTACAAGATAGCAAAATAAATAGAATTTATCTGCATTATAATTTTAATTCCCAGTTTTTATTATTATTTATTCTAAAAACTATTAAGAATATTAAAACTACTCTCACATTATTATGGTGATTTTATCTTTATTAATAAAATAGTACGAGATTAATATATAAAATATTTTAACCTCACTCAATTTTATTTTCACCCCTTCTATAAGATAGCAAAATAAATAGAATTTATCTGCATTATAATTTTAATTCCCAGTTTTTATTATTATTTATTCTAAAAACTATTGAGAATATTAAAATTACTCTCACACTATTATAGCGATTTTATCTTTATTAATAAAATAATACGAGATTAATATATAAAATATTTTAACCTCACTCAATTTTATTTTCACCCCTTCTACAAGATAGCAAAATAAATAGAATTTATCTGCATTATAATTTTAATTCCCAGTTTTTATTATTATTTATTCTAAAAACTATTAAGAATATTAAAACTACTCTCACATTATTATGGTGATTTTATCTTTATTAATAAAATAGTACGAGATTAATATATAAAATATTTTAACCTCTCTCAATTTTATTTTCACCCCTTCTATAAGATAGCAAAATAAATAGAATTTATCTGCATTATAATTTTAATTCCCAGTTTTTATTATTATTTATTCTAAAAACTATTGAGAATATAAAAATTACTCTCACACTATTATGGCGATTTTATCTTTATTAATAAAATAATACGAGATTAATATATAAAATATTTTTACCTCACTCAATTTTATTTTCACCCCTTCTACAAGATAGCAAAATAAATAGAATTTATCTGCATTATAATTTTAATTCCCAGTTTTTATTATTATTTATTCTAAAAACTATTGAGAATATTAAAATTACTCTCACACTATTATAGCGATTTTATCTTTATTAATAAAATAATACGAGATTAATATATAAAATATTTTAACCTCACTCAATTTTATTTTCACCCCTTCTACAAGATAGCAAAATAAATAGAATTTATCTGCATTATARTTTTAATTCCCAGTTTTTATTATTATTTATTCTAAAAACTATTAAGAATATTAAAACTACTCTCACACTATTATAGCGATTTTATCTTTATTAATAAAATAATACGAGATTAATATGTACTAATTAAGGTAGCACAACTAGGCCGTGCAAAAGGCTTAAAACCTAAAAACAGATGTTCAAATCATCTCCTTAATATTAGAAAGTCAAGAGTCGAACTTGAACCTGAAAGCCCAAAACTTTCAATACTACCTATATACTACTTTCCAAGTAAAGTCAGCTAATCAAGCTATCGGGCCCATACCCCGAAAATGCCACACGGCCTTTACTAATTAACATTACATCATGACTAGTAATCACAACAAGCATCACCCTAAGCACCTTACTAATCACCACAACAACCCATTGACTTATGGTTTGAGTATGCCTAGAAATTAACACCCTATCAATAACCCCCATTATTGCTAAACCACACCACCCACGAGCAACAGAAGCCGCTACTAAATATTACCTAACACAAACACTAGCCTCCACAGCCCTATTATTCGCAACAACAACAAACGCTATCAACACCGCACACTGAGAAACCCACCTCACAACAGAGTCAGTAACAACTACAATTATTACCCTAACCTTAATAATAAAAATAGCTGCCGCACCCTTCCACTTCTGATTACCAGAAGTAGCACAAGGAGCTACCACTATAACAACCCTGGTCATCCTAACCTGACAAAAAATCGCACCACTAACGATCATACTAACTATCCACAACAAAATAAACCAAACCCTACTCCTCATATCAGCAACCCTTTCAATCATTGTCGGAGGCCTAGGCAGTCTTAACCAAACCCAGCTACGAAAACTAATAGCCTTTTCATCCATTGCCCACACAGGTTGAATCCTGGCCACAATATTCACCTCCCCAAAAATCTCAGCCCTTACATTTATAATCTACATCTCAACCACAATCCCTATCTTCCTATTTATCAACCACTCAACAGCAACAACAATTAAAGATTTAGGGGTAACCTGAACAATATCACCACACCTATTAACTGTAATTACACTAACAACCATCTCCCTCGGAGGCCTGCCTCCTCTTACAGGATTTATACCAAAATGATTAATCCTAAACAAGATAACCTCTATAAATATAATCATAGAAGCTACCATCATAGCCCTATCATCTATACTAAGCCTATATGTCTACCTACGACTAACCTATGTTTTAGCCATAACCCTATCACCACACACAACCCTAATGACAATAAAATGACGAACCCCACACAAAAAACACCTTATAATAACATCCCTACTTACAATAATAACCGCCCTCCTACTACCACTAACACCAAATATATAGGAACTTAAGTTATATTGCAAACTAGAGGCCTTCAAAGCCCCCAAAAAAGACCATTTTAGTTCCTGCCAGAGTCTGCGGCTACACCACATCACCTGGTTGCAACACAGGGATTTTTACCTTAAACTAAGACTCTAACCCAATATAACGGGCATAACCCAGCTTCTCCGTTTTTGGAGGGGGGAAAAAACGGAGAACCCCGGGCAGAAGCTGGAGGCAGATGATTACGCCTTGACCTAATATGACCGACCGGTGTATAAAATACACTTGTGTCCTGAGTCAGTGGGCTTTGATCCCACAAATAACTAATTAACAATTAGCTGCCCAAACCAACGGACATTGACCCACCATATATAAATAAAACTCCTGGCAAATAGCCTACTTCAGATTTGCACTCTGATGTGTATTACACCTAAGAGTTTGGCAGCAAGGACTTTGTCCTGTGTGCAAGTTTACAGCCTGCCGCTATTTCAGCCATACTACCTGTGTTTATTAACCGTTGGTTGTTTTCAACAAACCACAAAGATATCGGAACCTTGTACCTTCTATTCGGCGCCTGATCTGGTCTTATCGGGGCTTGTTTAAGTATAATTATACGTATAGAATTAACCCAGCCAGGGTCCCTTCTTGGCAGCGATCAAGTCTTCAATGTATTAGTGACTGCCCACGCATTTATTATAATCTTCTTTATAGTGATACCTATTATAATCGGAGGCTTTGGCAACTGATTGATTCCCCTAATAATCGGAGCCCCAGATATAGCCTTTCCACGAATAAATAATATGAGTTTCTGACTCCTTCCCCCTGCCCTACTACTCCTCCTATCCTCCTCTTATGTAGAAGCCGGAGCAGGCACTGGTTGAACAGTCTACCCGCCCCTATCGGGAAACATTGTTCACTCCGGGCCTTCAGTTGACTTAGCTATTTTTTCGCTACATCTAGCAGGAGCCTCCTCAATCCTTGGGGCTATTAATTTTATTACAACTTGTATTAATATAAAACCCAAATCAATACCAATATTTAATATGCCTTTATTCGTGTGATCCGTACTAATCACTGCCATTATACTACTTTTAGCCCTACCCGTACTGGCAGCTGCAATCACAATACTATTGACAGACCGCAATCTCAACACATCCTTCTTCGACCCCTGCGGAGGAGGGGACCCGGTCCTGTTCCAACACTTATTTTGATTCTTCGGACACCCAGAAGTCTACATTCTTATTCTCCCGGGTTTTGGTATTATCTCAAGCATTATCACATTCTACACCGGTAAAAAAAACACATTCGGCTACACAAGTATAATCTGAGCAATAATGTCAATTGCCATCCTGGGTTTCGTGGTATGAGCCCACCACATATTCACCGTCGGCCTAGATATTGATAGCCGAGCCTACTTCACCGCAGCAACAATAATTATTGCTATCCCAACCGGAATTAAAGTATTTGGTTGACTAGCCACCCTAGCAGGCGGCCAAGTCAAATGACAAACCCCAATCTACTGAGCCCTTGGATTTATCTTTTTATTCACAGTTGGGGGTATAACAGGTATCATCCTGGCAAACTCGTCACTAGATATTGTCCTACACGACACCTACTACGTGGTGGCACATTTTCATTATGTCTTATCTATGGGGGCTGTATTCGCCATTATGGGGGGTTTAACCCATTGGTTCCCCTTATTCACAGGATACAAACTTAACCAAACCCTAACAAAAACTCAATTCTGAGTAATATTTACAGGAGTAAACATAACATTTTTCCCCCAGCACTTCCTGGGCCTCTCAGGAATACCACGACGCTACTCGGACTTCCCAGATGCCTTTACCCTATGAAACACTATCTCCTCAGTCGGGTCGTGTATCTCCCTTGTAGCAGTCCTTATATCTTTGTTCATCGTTTGAGAAGCCCTAACATATAAGCGAGAACTACAACACCCGTTAGGTAAAAAAACCCATGTAGAATGATACTATGGAACACCTCCCCCATACCACACACATACTGAACCAATACATATGCTCAATAATTCCTACGCCCCAATTCGACAATACATTTCTTACATAGACTGACCATGACCCGAGAAAAGACGGATTACAACCGCCATCTGTTAATTTCAAGTTAACTGCATACTTATGCTTTCTTCTCGAGGGCCTAGTAAACAATATTACATGGTTTTGTCATAACCAAATCACAGCCCCTGTGGCCCTCACCATGCCACATGCAGCCCAACTTTCTCTTCAAGAAGCCATAAGTCCAGCTATAGAAGAGGTTATTTTCCTACATGACCATGTTTTACTACTCACCTGTCTAATATCACTGGTGATCTTAGTATTCACTATTACTACAACAACATCAACCTTAACCCACAATGACCCAACAGAAGAAGCGGAACAGTTAGAATCAGCATGAACAGCTGCTCCAATCATAATCCTTATTTTAACAGCCCTTCCATCAGTCCGATCTTTATACCTTATAGAAGAAGTATTTAACCCATACTTGACCATTAAAACAACCGGCCACCAGTGATACTGAAACTATGAGTACTCAGATGGAACCCAACTCTCATTCGACTCTTATATGGTTCAAACTACAGACCTACAAAATGGCTCCCCCCGATTGCTAGAAGCAGACCACCGCATAATTATACCTATGGGCCTACAAATCCGAATAGTTGTCACCGCAGAAGATGTACTTCACTCATGAACAATCCCCTCTCTCGGTGTTAAAGTAGATGCCGTGCCAGGACGCCTAAACCAACTACCCCTAGCCTCATCACGAAGCGGCGTATTCTTCGGACAATGTTCAGAGATCTGTGGGGCAAACCATAGCTTTATGCCAATTGCAGTAGAATCTACACCCTTAAACCAATTTGAACTTTGACTGACCTCAGAGCAATCATTAAGAAGCTTTTACAGCGTCAGCCTTTTAAGTTGAAGAAGAAACCGTGTTTCCTTAGTGAATGCCCCAGCTAAGCACAGCCCACATCTTCATAATCTATCTTTGAACCTGGTTTATTCTATGTCTAATGATTAAAAAAACCAACACTATTTTAATCAATAAAACACCAACAAAGCTTCCACACCAAGAGATCAAAAACCCGACAACCCAAATACTATGAACATAAACATATTTGAACAATTCGCTAGCCCAGAGCTCCTCCACATCCCCACTATTACTTTATCTATATTAGTCCCGGCCATATTAATCCATAACAAACCTAAACTTCTAGGAAATCGCACTTCAACAGCCCTGTTGTGACTACTAAAAACTCTTCTACGTAGTATAATGAACCTTCTAACCCCGAAGGGCCAGAAATGGTCTCAAATATTAACTAACCTTTTACTATTCATTTTAATCTCAAATCTGCTAAGCCTACTCCCATATACTTTCACCACCACCTCTCAACTCTCCACAAACATAGCACTAGCCATCCCCCTGTGAATGGCCACCGTTATCGCTGGAGCACTGACAAAACCAACCATCTCACTAGCCCACATACTCCCAGAGGGCTCACCTACACCCCTGATTCCGTTTATAGTTATAATCGAAACGATTAGCCTCATTATACGACCGCTGGCTTTAGCTGTCCGCCTTACAGCCAACATTACAGCCGGACACCTATTAATTGCTATGGTTAGCTCAACCACACTCACCATTATTCACACACACACCACACTAAGCATCCTACCAACAACCCTACTTCTATTACTAACCCTATTAGAACTAGCAGTAGCTTGTATCCAGGCATATGTGTTCACACTCCTAGTAATCCTTTACCTACAAGAAAACACATAATGATCCACCAACTTCATCAGTACCACATAGTAGACCCGAGCCCCTGACCCTTAACAGGGGCTATAGGTTCGTTGATTCTGGCCTCAGGGTTAGCAGTTTGATTCCACACTACCACTACCACCATTTTAAAATTAGGCCTTCTGGTTATTATATTAACCATAGCCCAATGATGACGAGATGTAGTCCGAGAAAGCACATACCAAGGGCACCATACTATGGGTGTACAAAAAAACATACGTTATGGGATGATCCTTTTTATCACCTCAGAGGTTTTTTTCTTCCTAGGTTTCTTCTGAGCCCTGTACCACGTAAGCTTAGTTCCAACCCCAGAACTAGGGGCGGAGTGACCACCAACAGGTATTAACCCAATCAACCCCATAGAAATACCTCTACTAAACACAGCCGTACTTCTATCCTCAGGGGTGACCATTACCTGATCACACCACACGATAATAAAAGGGTATAAAAAAGAAGCAACACAGGCCCTAATAATTACCATTATGCTGGGTGTATACTTCACAGCCCTTCAACTGTCTGAGTACCAAGAGACCTCTTTCACCATCTCAGATAGTGTATACGGGTCGTTATTTTTTGTGGCCACAGGATTCCACGGACTCCACGTCATAATCGGAACCACTTTCCTACTAGTATGCATAATACGACTAATTTGGTCCCACTTCACAACAACACACCACTTCGGATACGAAGCGGCAATCTGATACTGACACTTCGTTGACATTGTTTGACTTTTCCTATACATCTCAATTTACTGATGGGGTTTCTATTTCTTTAGTATACCACGTACCAATGCCTTCCAAGCATTAAGCCCCATCTGGGAAGAAATAATAACTCTAACAGCTATTATCACCACATCATTTACCACAGCAGCCCTTTTATACTTAATTAATAACCTTATAACTACAAAACCGGACATTAACAAACTCTCCCCTTATGAGTGCGGCTTCGACCCACTAGGAAACGCCCGAACCCCTATCTCCATCCAATTCTTCCTAATCGCCATCTTGTTTATCCTGTTTGACCTAGAAATTGTTCTACTTCTTCCAATCCCGTGAAGCGTTAATACTAATCCACCAACTACCACAATACTATTAATCACCGCACTTCTAACAATCCTCACATTTGGCCTGCTATACGAATGATCACAGGGGGGATTAGAATGAACAGAGTGTTGGGGTGGTCTAACAGACGCTCGATTTCGACTCGGGAGGACTTAACACTTTAAGCCCCAATAATGGAATTTACTAAAATTATACTATACACAGCCTTCACAGTTACCCTTGTAACTTTATCTACGCAAAACAAACATCTAATACTAGCCCTAATGTGTGTAGAAACAATAATGCTTCTTTTATTCGTAATACAAGTAATTTACACATCTTCCTCATTAACATTATCGCAAACCCCAATACCCATTATCTTACTCACAATATCAGTTTGTGGGGCAGCAGTTGGTCTCAGCCTAGTAGTCGCAACTACACGAACTCGAGGTAACGATTTCCTAAACAACCTTAATCTTCTATAATGCTTAAACTAATCTGCGTAACTCTCATACTAATCCCAACAACACTTCTAATTAAACCAAAACCCATAATTAAAGTAACAACATCATACGCCTTCATCCTAGCACTCTTTAGCCTTAACTTTTTAACACCTAAATCTAACCTATATTTAACCTTAGATAATATTTCGGCCCCACTCCTTACACTTTCCTACTGACTACTACCAATAACCATTATGGCTAGCCAACACACACTATCTAAAGAACCACTACAACGACAACGTGTGTTTGTAGCAACCCTTGTTATACTACAACTATTCATCACATTAACATTCACAGCTTATACACTAACCCTGATATACGTAATATTCGAAGCCACACTAATCCCAACCATAGTTATCATCACACGGTGGGGACAGCAGGCTGAACGATTAACAGCAGGTACCTACTTTATACTATATACATTAACAACATCTATGCCCTTGCTTCTAACCACTCTATTCCTTAACAACATATCAAACACCCCAACACTCTTCCTTCAAATTACACAACCAAACAGCCAATGACTGGGGCCAATCTTGTGGTTTGCCTGTCTAACTGCCTTCCTAGCAAAAATACCTATCTACGGTCTACATCTTTGACTCCCAAAAGCTCACGTAGAAGCCCCTATTGCCGGATCCATGGTCTTGGCCGCAATCCTACTAAAACTCGGAGGGTACGGGATTATTCGAATAGCCCAAACCCTCCCCACTATAAAAACAGATTTATTTCTCCCATTTATTGTCCTATCCTTATGGGGGGCCATCTTGGCAAGCCTGACCTGTCTTCAACAAACAGACCTTAAATCACTAATTGCATACTCCTCAATTAGCCACATAGGTTTAGTAGTTGCCGCAGTATCCATTCAAACACAATGAGCCCTAATAGGGGCTATAACTATAATAATCGCCCACGGCTTCACATCATCAGCCCTGTTCTGCCTAGCAAATACCACCTATGAACGTACCCAAACCCGTATTATAATCCTTTCCCGCGGATTCCACAATATCCTACCCATAACCACAACCTGATGGCTTTTAACCTCACTTATAAACATCGCCACCCCACCAAGCATAAACTTCACAAGTGAGTTTCTAATAGCATCCGCCCTATTCAACTGATGCCCAACAACGATTGTCCTGTTTGGGTTAATTATACTTATCACAGCCTCATATACGCTACATATATTCCTATCAACACAAACAGGCACACACACAATTAACACCCACATCCAACCCACACACTCACGAGAACATCTACTACTACTTCTCCACGTCGCCCCACTGATGTTAATATCATTAAAACCAGAACTAATCATATAGTGTGTGTAATTTAAAAAAAATACCAAGCTGTGACCTTGACAATAGGAAACACCCTCGCACACCAGAGGGGGTTACAAGACCTGCTAACTCTTTAATCTGGTATTAAAACCCAGCCCCCTCTACCAAAGGATAACAGTATTCCACTGGTCTTAGGCACCACAACCCTTGGTGCAAATCCAAGTGGTAGAAACATGAATCTTATTGTTCCTACAGTTACCACAGCCATTATTATCTCTACCCTGATTACTATTATATTGCCAATACACACTAACAGTATAAAAACTAAACTTATACTAATATTCCTTATTAGTTTAACCCTTTTAAACATAGCATTAAACAATGAAGAATTAACCATATCCTCACCACCCATCATTATTATACCAACAGAGAACATCTGTATATCATTAACACTAGACACAACATCAATATTATTCATCCCAATCATCATTTTTATCACCTGGTCTATTTCTGAATTTTCAATATGATATATAGCCTCTGACCCAAGCATTAACAAATTTATTAAGTACTTATCAATATTTTTAATCGCAATACTAATCATTATCTCAGCAAACAACATATACCAACTTTTTATCGGCTGAGAGGCTGTCGGCATCATATCCTTCCTATTAATTAGTTGGTGGTGTGGTCGATCTGATGCAAACACATCAGCTCTACAAGCCATCATCTACAACCGAATCGGCGACATCGGTCTTATTTTAACCACAGCCTGACTCATAACAACGTCATCAATCAACCTACAAGAAATCATAATCTCACATAACATAACCTTCATCCCCATAATAGGCCTACTAGCTGCAGCAACCGGCAAATCCGCACAATACTCCATACACCCCTGACTCCCCTCAGCCATAGAGGGACCCACACCAGTCTCCGCCCTATTACACTCAAGCACAATAGTTGTCGCAGGTGTATTCCTTCTTATCCGTTTTAACCAAATACTACAAAATAAAACCATTATAACCTTTTGCCTGATCCTTGGGGCAACAACTACAGTTTTTGCTGCCGCCTCAGCAATCACTCAATATGATATCAAAAAAATCATTGCATTATCTACCACTAGTCAGCTAGGCCTAATAATAACTATAATTGGGTTAAACCAGCCATCACTAGCCTTCCTACATATAATTACACACTCCTTCTTTAAAGCCTTATTATTTCTATGCTCCGGGTCATTTATTCATAGCCTAAAAAACGAACAAGATGTGCGAAAAATAGGAGGATTCTTCCACCCCGCCCCAATAACATCATCCTTCCTGGTCATCGCCAACCTCTCACTTATAGGGGCCCCCTTTCTCTCTGGTTTCTACTCCAAAGACACCATCATTGAAACTATAATAAACTCACACACTAACTCATGAGCATTAATTACCACCCTTACTGCTACAACCTTTTCCGCCATATATAGTACACGAATAACCTTATTAACACTAACCGATTACCCACGAACCAAAAATAACCCCATCGTAGAATCAAACAAAATCGCTAGCCCTATGACTCGACTAGCTATTATATCCATCATCGCAGGTACTACAACTAAACTTACAACACTACAAAACACCACTATAAACACAATACCAGTATCAACAAAACTTACAGCCCTAACCGCCACACTAATTGGTGTTGCAATGTCAAACGACTACCTCTTTTTTACTAAACACTTACCACCAAAAAAACCGATTACACTAATTACATTTTTCAACCAATTAGCCTTCTTTAATATTCCACACCGAGCCATTCCAATGGCCACATTAAAGTTTAGCCAAAAAATCTCTACAGAACTAATAGATCTTTGACTTTTAGAAGCTTGAGGGCCTAAAGGTTTATCAAACACACTAAAACCAATAATCCACCTTTCAACACAACAAAACAATATAATAAAAAACTACATAATCACATTCACCTCCACACTTATACTTTCGCTGATAATTCTTTTATTCTAAAAGGACGTAAGCCCACCAAACGGTTTCAACTTAAAATAATTAAAATAGAAAACAGCACCACCAACAACCCCCAAGTACAAATTAATAAACCAACGCCACCTAGACAATAAAAAACCCCTCCCCCATTCACTTCTAAACATAACAAATCCTCTCAGCCGAGGTGATTTAATAAACCGCCTAAACCACCCCATATATAAGCCATACAAACAACAAAAAATACAACGATGTGTTTCAATCCACTAACCTTAAAAACACCCCCCTCATCTTTCTCAACACTAACACAATAACCAAACACCACAATCAAACCACCTAAGTACACAATATATATTACTAAGGCAACAAACGTACGACCCCATAAAACCATCAATACACAACAAAAAAAAGAAACCCCTATAAGAGCAATCACCCCTTGATATGGGGTTACGGCTATGCCAAGGGACACAACACTAAAAACCACAAACACTAGAACAAGACCAAATAAATAATTCATTATAAACATTATTCTTGCTCATTGGAGTCTTGCGGCCCGAAAAACCACCGTTGTATATCAACTACAAAAATATGCCCAACCAACACACCCTGCTCTCCTCTAACCTCCTACCAGTTGGATCAAACATCTCAACTTGATGAAACTTCGGCTCAATACTACTAACCTGCCTAGCCCTACAAACATCAACAGGCTTCTTCTTAGCAATTCACTACACAGCCAACATCAACCTAGCGTTTTCATCAGTGATTCATATCCTACGAGATGTGCCTAACGGGTGAATCATTCAAAACCTTCATGCAATTGGCGCATCTATATTTTTCATCTGCATCTACACCCATATTGCACGGGGCCTCTACTACGGCTCATATTTAAATAAAGAAGTGTGACTATCAGGAACCATGCTACTAATTATACTCATAGCTACATCCTTCTTTGGTTATGTTTTACCATGAGGACAAATATCATTCTGGGCAGCAACAGTAATCACCAATCTTTTAACCGCAATCCCATACCTAGGAACCATTCTAACAACGTGACTGTGAGGGGGGTTCTCAATTGACAACCCAACCCTGACCCGATTCTTTGCTCTACACTTTATTCTTCCATTCATAATCATCTCTCTATCTTCAATCCATATTATCCTATTACATAGTGAGGGTTCAAACAACCCACTTGGCACCAACCCAGACACCGACAAAATCCCATTCCACCCATACCACTCATATAAAGACACCTTAATAATCACTGCTATAATCACCTCTATACTCATCATTATGTCTTTTATACCCAATCTGTTCAATGACCCAGAAAATTTCTCCAAAGCAAACCCTCTAGTCACACCTCAACACATCAAACCAGAATGATATTTCTTATTCGCTTACGGCATCCTACGGTCAATCCCTAATAAACTGGGCGGGACATTAGCTCTTCTAATGTCTATTCTTATCTTAACCACAGCACCATTTACCCACACCTCTTATACCCGATCCATGACCTTCCGCCCACTAACACAAATCATATTTTGAACTTTAATTGTAACCTTTATTACTATTACATGATCAGCTACTAAACCTGTAGAACCACCATTTATCTTTATCAGCCAAACAGCCTCAATTATCTACTTCTCCTTCTTCATTATTAACCCCCTTCTAGGATGGGTCGAAAATAAAATTATAATGACAAACAACTGCCCCAGTAGCTTAAACCACAAAGCGTTGGTCTTGTAAACCAAAGACGGAGTTTTACCCCCCCCTAGGGCATCAAAGAAGGACACCCATCTCTGGTCCCCAAAACCAGCATTTTTAATATTAAACTATTCTCTGAAACAAAGCTTTCATGCCCACTATAATAGTATTTATTTCACTATATAATCATACATTAATAATCATCCTACTGTTCCACCGAAATTTTACTACAAAAACCCATTAAATGTTAAAATATCCCAAAAATAATACAAGTTCTGTTTTTATTAAATAAACATACTAAATTTATATACAAACATACTTATTTTTCCCTGAAAAATAACACACACATATTTTACTCCCGGTTTTTATTATTACCTGTTATAAAAACTAAAAAAATTAAATTTACTCTCACACTACTATAGCAATTTTATCTTTATTAATATACAACACAAATGTTAACACAGCTTGCAACCAAGCACAGCACTGAGATGTGCTAAAACGACCTTACCTGTTAACAACCAATCGTATAAAATGTTATCATAGCCCTTGTTGGGACAGCACTGAAAAATGCTAAATTACCCCAACTTCATAACACTAGGTCTCAGTCTTAAACCTCTTATCATCTAAACCCTCTACTTATACATGTAAACCTCAACACACAACCGCCTAAGCAGACTGGTATCAGAAAAAGCCCCCAAAACCAGCATTTTTAATATTAAACTATTCTCTGAAACAAAGCTTTCATGCCCACTATAATAGTATTTATTTCACTATATATAATCATCCTACTGTTCCACCGAAAATCTTACTACAAAAACCCATTAAATGTTAAAATATCCCAAAAATAATACAAGTTCTGTTTTTATTAAATAAACATACTAAATTTATATACAAACATACTTATTTTTCCCTGAAAAATAACACACACATATTTTACTCCCGGTTTTTATTATTACCTGTTATAAAAACTTAAAAAAATATTAAGTTTACTCTCACGCTACTATAGCGATTTTATCTTTATTAATATACAACACAAATGTTAACACAGCTTGCAACCAAGCACAGCACTGAGACGTGCTAAAACGATCTTACCTGTTAACAACCAATCGTATAAAGTGTTATCATAGCCCTTATTAAGCGCAGCACTGAAAAATGCTAAATTACCCCAACTTCATAACACTAGGTCTCAGTCTTAAACCTCTTATCATCTAAACCCTCTACTTATACATGTAAACCTCAACACACAACCGCCTAAGCAGACTGGTATCAGAAAAAGCCCCCAAAACCAGCATTTTTAATATTAAACTATTCTCTGAAACAAAGCTTTCATGCCCACTATAATAGTATTTATTTCACTATATATAATCATCCTACTGTTCCACCGAAATCTTACTACAAAAACCCATTAAATGTTAAAATACCCCAAAAATAATACAAGTTCTGTTTTTATTAAATAAACATACTAAATTTATATACAAACATACTTATTTTTCCCTGAAAAATAACACACACATATTTTACTCCCGGTTTTTATTATTACCTGTTATAAAAACTAAAAAAAATTAAATTTACTCTCACACTACTATAGCAATTTTATCTTTATTAATATACAACACAAATGTTAACACAGCTTGCAACCAAGCACAGCACTGAGATGTGCTAAAACGACCTTACCTGTTAACAACCAATCGTATAAAATGTTATCATAGCCCTTGTTGGGCGCAGCACTGAAAAATGCTAAATTACCCCAACTTCATAACACTAGGTCTCAGTCTTAAACCTCTTATCATCTAAACCCTCTACTTATACATGTAAACCTCAACACACAACCGCCTAAGCAGACTGGTATCAGAAAAAGCCCCCAAAACCAGCATTTTTAATATTAAACTATTCTCTGAAACAAAGCTTTCATGCCCACTATAATAGTATTTATTTCACTATATATAATCATCCTACTGTTCCACCGAAATCTTACTACAAAAACCCATTAAATGTTAAAATATCCCAAAAATAATACAAGTTCTGTTTTTATTAAATAAACATACTAAATTTATATACAAACATCCTTATTTTTCCCTGAAAAATAACACACACATCTTTTACTCCCGGTTTTTATTATTACCTGTTATAAAAACTTAAAAAAATATTAAGTTTACTCTCACGCTACTATAGCAATTTTATCTTTATTAATATACAACACAAATGTTAACACAGCTTGCAACCAAGCACAGCACTGAGATGTGCTAAAACGACCTTACCTGTTAACAACCAATCGTATAAAATGTTATCATAGCCCTTGTTGGGACAGCACTGAAAAATGCTAAATTACCCCAACTTCATAACACTAGGTCTCAGTCTTAAACCTCTTATCATCTAAACCCTCTACTTATACATGTAAACCTCAACACACAACCGCCTAAGCAGACTGGTATCAGAAAAAGCCCCCAAAACCAGCATTTTTAATATTAAACTATTCTCTGAAACAAAGCTTTCATGCCCACTATAATAGTATTTATTTCACTATATATAATCATCCTACTGTTCCACCGAAATCTTACTACAAAAACCCATTAAATGTTAAAATATCCAAAAATAATACAAGTTCTGTTTTTATTAAATAAACATACTAAATTTATATACAAACATACTTATTTTTCCCTGAAAAATAACACACACATATTTTACTCCCGGTTTTTATTATTACCTGTTATAAAAACTTAAAAAAATATTAAGTTTACTCTCACGCTACTATAGCAATTTTATCTTTATTAATATACAACACAAATGTTAACACAGCTTGCAACCAAGCACAGCACTGAGACGTGCTAAAACGATCTTACCTGTTAACAACCAATCGTATAAAGT